TGCTATGCTTAGTGTGTGACTCGGTAGTTTTTTATTTTTAGGGAAAGGATTCAAAAAAAAAAAATAGGCCGACCCCTATTATGAATTAATAAATATAGAACTAATAACCAATATAGAACTAATAACTAACTCATCGCTTTGCATTATCTGGATTCAAAGAAGCAGTCAAGATATGATATAGTAATCATATAATTGCAGCAATTGCAATTTTTTTTTTCAGAAAAAAAAATCAATCTGATTATTTTATTCTAAAACAAAATAGAAAATAAGGCAGATAAATGGAAGGGTGAAAGAAAGAAAAAAAAGAAAAAAAAAATATCAATGATATATGATTCCAATATGTAAGGTCTATGATTCATTTTATTTTATAAAAGCCAATGAATGTAATAAAGCATCAATAGAGATTGATCTATAATTAAATGAATCTATTCATAGAATAAAAAATCAAGAGTCTGGAGCCAATAAAGACTGAGAAAATTGACTCAATAACAAATTTCATTCAATTTGATTTTATTCAGGACTCCATTGTAAAAGTAGGACCTAACCATTAATTGGGAAGTGATGGGGACGACGGAACCAATAAACCAGTACTGATTTATTGGGCAGGATGGCGAAAGAAAAGAAAGGAACCAGTAGACAATTCATTTCTATTTAGTCTTTATTCTAAAAGCTAATGGATTACTTCCACAAATGAAATAATTATTGAAATAGTAAAATAATTATTGAAATAGTAAATATTCGCCCGCGAAGGTTTTTATGTTATTAAATTTTAAAATTTTAAACAAAACAATCTGATAACATATTGACTATATAAAATATATAAACAGAATGAAAACCAGAAATCGAATACATAGTCATATAAAATTCGATAGAATAGAAAATAAAATAATACAAAAATATAAAAATTTCTAATAATACAAATTTAGAATAACAGGAGAAATCCCACCAAATACCATGCTTTAATATAGTATATTATTACATGTATATTTTTTTAATCATTTCATTCGCGAGGAGCTGGATGAGAAGAAACTCTCATGTCCGGTTCTGTAGTAGGGATGGAGTTGATAAACGACCATCTACTATAACCCCAAAAGAACCAGATTCCGTAAGCAACATAGAGGAAGAATGAAAGGAATGTCTTATCGAGGTAATTGTATTTCTTTCGGTAGATATGCTCTTCAGGCACTTGAACCCGCTTGGATTACATCTAGACAAATAGAAGCGGGACGACGGGCAATGACAAGAAATGCGCGCCGCGGGGGAAAAATATGGGTACGTATATTTCCTGACAAACCTGTTACTGCAAGACCTACGGAAACACGTATGGGATCGGGGAAAGGATCCCCCGAATATTGGGTAGCTGTCGTTAAACCTGGCAGAATACTTTATGAAATGGGCGGAGTAACAGAAAATATAGCTAGAAAGGCTATTTCAATAGCAGCGTCAAAAATGCCTATACAAACTCAATTCATTATTTCGAGATAGGAATAGAAAAACCAAAGGAAAAAGTCCTTTAGGATTAAAAAAACAAAAATCGAACGTTTATTTTTTTTTTTTTTTTGAACAAAAATATTTCTTTTTTTTGCCCTTTGCATTGAAATAACAGATTAAAAAAATGATATGATCCAATCTCAGACCCATTTGAATGTAGCAGATAACAGTGGAGCCCGAAAATTAATATGTATTCGAATCATGGGGACTAGTAATCGGCGATATGCACATATCGGTGACATTATTGTTGCTGTAATCAAAGAAGCCGTACCAAATTCACCTCTAGAAAGATCCGAAGTAATCAGAGCTGTAATTGTACGTACTTGTAAAGAACTCAAACGTGACAACGGCATAATAATAAGATATGATGACAATGCTGCAGTTGTCATTGATCAAGACGGAAATCCAAAAGGAACTAGAATTTTTGGTGCAATCGCCCGGGAATTGAGACAGTTAAATTTCACTAAAATAGTTTCATTAGCACCTGAAGTATTGTAAAATAAAACATTGTAAGATATAAGATGAGACCCCGATATAGTTATAGTATTTGAATGGAATTAATTAAAGTAAATTAGAATAAATTAGAAAATTAATTAAAAAAAATGAATTAAAAATGAAAGAAATTAGTAGATTTGAGTTCATGCATATACCTCTAAAATAATAAAAAAAATGAATTCATATGATAAAAAGAAAACAAACAAAAAAAAAAAGAAAAATATGTTGATTATATCAAAATTATGAGGCACCAATAAATTTAGTTTATCATGGGGAGAGACACTATTGCTGACATAATAACCTCTATACGAAATGCGGACACGGATAGAAAAGGAACTGTCCGACTAGCATTTACTAACATCACCGAAAAAATTATTAAAATACTTTTGCAAGAAGGTTTTATTGAAAATGTGAGGAAACATCAGGAAGGTAAGAAATTTTTTGTTGTTTTAACTCTACGACATAGAAGAAATAGGAAAGGATCGTATGGAACTAATCTAAATTTAAAACGAATAAGTCGGCCTGGTCTACGAATCTATTCTAACTATCAAAAAATTCCTAGAATTCTAGGCGGGATGGGGATTGTAATTCTTTCTACCTCTCGGGGTATAATGACAGACCGAGAGGCTCGACTAGAAAAAATCGGTGGAGAAATCTTGTGTTATATATGGTAATCTTTCCTCTCGGATATCAAAATTTTATCCGGACTTCCTGTTTGTGAAAAAAAAAAAAAAAAAAATAGAAAGAAGAAAGAAAGGGGTTCTAATATTATTTTTATTATTTTTCCTGCATTATATTAATTGATACTTGATACTTCACGAGGTTTTAGCTGGAATAAAAGAATAAAAATAGAGTCAAGTCAAGAGGGTTTAATTGTTGAATCACTTACTAATGGTATCTCTCAAGTTTGTTTCGATAATGAAGATCGGATTTTAGGTTCTGTTTCAGAAAAAATCCGACATAGTTTTGTTTTATCCGTAGACTACTAAGGCATAGCGTAAAAATAAAAATGGAAGTAAGCCGATATGATTCGACCAAAGAACGTCTAATCTATAGACTACACAACAAAAATTCGAATGATTAGGTAGTTTTTTTTTCAACTTCTATATTCCTTTCATTTTCATAGAGATATAATTCCAGATTGGAAAATTTAACGAAACTTATTTTCTTCAAAAACACATGTATATTCAAAATTAAGGAATGACAAATATGAAAATAAGGGCCTCCGCTCGTAAAATTTGTGAAAAATGCCGACTAATACGTAGACGGGGACGAATTAGAGTAATTTGTTCCAATCCGAGACATAAGCAAAGACAAGGCTAGTCCTTCGAAACCGGGACTCTTTATCTTCTTTATCTTTAATCTTTAAGGCATCCGATATATAAATAAAAAAAAGATTTATTTTGACATGACATGGATATATCCATAGACACCTGGCTTCTATTTATAAGATGATAACATAAAATATGGCAAAACCTTTACCTAGAATTGGTTCGCGCAGGAATGGCCGTATTAGTTCACGTAAGAATGCGCGTAAAATACCAAAAGGAGTTATTCATGTTCAAGCAAGTTTCAACAATACTATTGTGACGGTTACAGACGTACGGGGGCGGGTGATCTCATGGTCTTCCGCCGGAATGTGCGGGTTCAGGGGCACAAGAAGAGGGACACCATTTGCTGCTCAAACCGCAGCTGGAAATGCTATTCGGACAGTAGTGGATCAAGGTATGCAACGAGCTGAAGTCATGATAAAAGGCCCTGGTCTCGGGCGAGATGCGGCATTAAGAGCTATTCGTAGAAGTGGTATATTATTAAGTTTCGTCCGGGATGTAACTCCTATGCCACATAATGGCTGCAGGCCCCCTAAAAAACGACGTGTGTAAAAATCTAAACATTGTAAACATTGTAAAAATATAAACATTAAAGAGATTTCAAGAGAAATAAATAATTCAATGATTTGATCAAAAATAACAAACATTCTTATGGTTCGAGAGAAAGTAACAATATCTACTCGGACACTACAGTGGAAGTGTGTTGAATCAAGAGCCGACAGTAAACGTCTTTTTTATGGACGCTTTATCATGTCTCCGCTTATGAAGGGTCAAGCGGACACAATAGGCATTGCGATGCGAAGGGGTTTGCTTGGAGAACTAGAAGGAACGTGTATCACACGCGCAAAATCTGAGAAAATACCACACGAATTTTCTACTCTAGCAGGGATTCAAGAATCAGTACATGAAATTTTAATGAATTTGAAAGAAATTGTATTGAGAAGCAATTTGTATGGAACTTGTGACGCATCTATTTGTGTCAAAGGCCCTGGATATGTAACTGCTCAAGATATCATCTTACCACCTTCGGTGCAAATCGTTGATAATACACAGCATATAGCTATTCTAACGGAACCAATTGACTTGTGTATTGGCTTACAAATCGAAAGGACTCGTGGCTATTGTATAAAATCGCCAAATAACTTTCAAAATGGAAGTTATCCAATCGATGCTGTATTCATGCCCGTTCGAAATGTGAATCATAGTGTTCATTCTTATGGAAATGGGAATGAAAAGCAAGAGATACTTTTTCTAGAAATATGGACAAATGGGAGTTTAACTCCTAAAGAAGCACTTCATGAAGCCTCTCGGCATTTGATTGATTTATTTATTCCTTTTTTACAGGCAGAAGAAGAAAACTTCCATTTAGAAAAAAGCCAACATAAGGGTACTTTACCCTTTTTTACTTTTCATAATAAATTGGCTAAACTAAAGAAAAATCAACAAGAAATAGCATTGAAATATATTTTTATTGACCAATCAGAATTGACTCCTAAGATTTATAATTGTCTCAAAAAGTCCAATATACATACATTATCGGACCTTTTAAATAAGAGTCAAGAAGACCTTATGAAAATGAAGGATCTTTGCATAGAAGATGTCAAAAAGATATTGAGAATTCTAGAAATAGAAAAGCATTTCGCAATTGACTTTGCAAAGAATCAAATTTAAATCCATTGGATT